CAACGAGAAATTAATAATCCTGTTATAGAGAAAAAGGCGGCTATCATCCCTTTTTCCGATGAATCACGTAATCCTACGATTTCGTAGACTAATAAGTTCATGAAATAAATCGTAATCACAATTGAAATGATCGAAAAAGAGATATGAGTTAATATATGTTCTAAAGTCACAAATATCATAAAAAAAGTGTTCCATTACAGAATTGAAATCGGAAATTGAATACATTATAGGATACATTGTGTCTCTTTTATAGGATGCCGCCACTCGGACTCGAACCGAGATGCTCTAGCACTGCTTCCTAAGAGCAGCGTGTCTACCGATTTCACCATGGCGGCTTACTTGAAATAATAATATTCATTTCATGTTGAATCGTCAAGAATCAAGGATTCAATATAGTTTAGGAAACATTAGAATCGATGAAAAAAGACTCGTTTAAATTCATATTTGAATCTTCAATAAAATAATCCTTAGTTAGTATCGTCCTAGGTTCAGTTTTAACAATCAACTTTCACGTACTATAAACTAAGTTCCCCCGATACAGTTGAAATTTCGATAGTTTTGCTCTCAGTCGAGGTATAGAATTAAGAATTGTCCTTTTTCTTTCTATTTTTTTTTTTATGATTTCTTTTTCATTTTCATTGAAAAAAAAAAATCAAATAACTAAGATCTCATATGTATTACAATTTCATCACTAAATCCATTTGGAATTTTTCTAACGATTCCGATACTTTAGTATCATTAAGTATTAATACTCTTCATTGTGTGTATATATATATATAATATAAATAAGGTAACATTTACCAAACCAATTAAGTTTTAAGTTAGGCATATAACAAAATAAAAGAGTTTCAATTTCTATGACAATTGTACTATTCACAATAGAAAATATTAATACTATTTTTTTTCTATTGTGAAAAGTTAATGGATAGGGAAAAAATACTATTCTTAATAAGAACCCAATATACAGAAAACGCTTATTCTACATACCACAGCAGCTAGTTATAACTAATATTGAGTAGTTCAATACATTAATTAATGTGAATCGTTCATCTTAAAAAATTTTCAGTTCTTCGGGCTATGTCAATTCCAATTATCCCAAGACTTTATTATTTGTTTGTCGCACAAAAAAACTTTTTGAATGTCCGGTAGAAACCGATTTCGCTAAAGAAAGAGCTTTTATTGCAGTTAAATATCCTTTTTTCTTCCAAATATTCCTACGAATATGTTTTTTCGACATAGAAATACATTTTTTTGGAACTGCCATTCAAAAAAGGGTTACTCATTTTTATTTATCGTTGTATGTGAAAGACATGTATTGTTCGGAATAGATCGTTTTTTTAACTTTCAACATTTAACATAAAAAAAAAGCAAATAACATAAAATAACAAATAATATATATATATATATATATATATTATTATATATATTATATATTATTTTTATTTTTTTTTTCATTATTATTGTTTATTGTTCTTTTCGAAAGAGATAAGAATTGGTGAATCAGAAACAATTATTAATTATAAAAAAAAATCTCAATTTGTTTGTTTTCTTATGGAACATACATATCAATATGCATGGATAATACCTTTTCTTCCACTTACAGTTACTATGTCAATAGGATTTGGACTTATACTTATTCCGACAGCAGCAAAAAATATTCGTCGTATATGGGTTTTTCCTAGTATTTTTCTGTTAAGTATAGCTATGGGATTTTCGGCCAATCTGTCTATTCAACAAATAAATGGAAGTTTTATTTATCAATATCTATGGTCTTGGACCATAGATATTGATTTTTCCTTAGAGTTTGGATATTTGATCGATCCACTTACTTCTATTATGTCAATACTAATTACTACTGTTGGAGTCATGATTCTTATTTATAGTGACAATTATATGTCTCACGACCAAGGATATTTGAGATTTTTTGCTTATATGAGTTTTTCCAATACTTCCATGTTGGGATTAGTTACTAGTTCTAATTTGATACAAATTCATATTTTTTGGGAACTGGTGGGAATGTGTTCATATTTATTAATAGGGTTTTGGTTCACACGACCGATTGCCGCAAGTGCTTGTCAAAAAGCTTTTGTAACTAATCGTGTAGGAGATTTTGGTTTATTATTAGGAATCTTAGGTCTTTATTGGATAACAGGTAGTTTGGAATTTCGGGATTTGTTCGAAATAGCTAATAACTTGATCCATAATAATGGGGTCAGCTCCTTATTTGCTACTTTGTGCGCCTCTTTATTATTTGTCGGTGCAGTTGCTAAATCTGCACAATTCCCTCTCCACGTATGGTTACCTGATGCCATGGAAGGACCTACTCCTATCTCGGCCCTTATACACGCTGCTACTATGGTAGCAGCAGGAATTTTTCTTGTAGCTCGGCTTATTCCTCTTTTCATAGACATACCTTATATAATGAATTTCATTTCTTTAATAGGTGTAATAACAGTACTATTAGGAGCCACTTTTTCTCTTGCTCAAAGAGACATTAAAAGAAGTTTAGCCTATTCTACAATGTCTCAATTAGGTTATATTATGTTAGCTCTAGGTATAGGTTCTTATCGAGCGGCTTTATTCCATTTGATCACTCATGCCTATTCTAAAGCTTTATTGTTTTTGGGATCTGGATCTATTATTCATTCAATGGAACCTATTGTTGGATATTCACCAGAAAAAAGTCAGAATATGGTTCTTATGGGTGGTTTAACAAGATATGTTCCAATTACAAGAACTACTTTTTTATTAGGTACACTTTCTCTTTGTGGTATTCCACCTCTTGCTTGTTTTTGGTCCAAAGATGAAATTCTTAATGATAGTTGGTTATATTCACCAATTATTGCAATAATACCTTGTTTCACAATAGGATTAACCGCATTTTATATGTTTCGGGTCTATTTACTTACCTTTGATGGGTATTTGCGCGTTTATTTTCAAAATCATAGTAGCACTAAAAATAATTTGTTCTATTCAATATCTCTATGGGGAAAAGAAGCACCAAAAACAGTCAATAAAAATTTACTTTTATCAACAATGAATAATAAGGTTTACTTTTTTTCAAAAGATACATATAAAATTATTGATAATGATAAGATACGATACTTTAGTACTTACTTTGGAAATAAATATACTTCCATGTATCCTCATGAATCAGACAATACTATGCTATTTCCTCTGCTTGTATTGGCACTATTCACTTTGTTCGTTGGATCAATAGGAATTTCTTTTAATCAAGGAGTAATGGATTTTGATATATTATCGAAATGGTTAACCCCATCCCAAAATCTTTTCCATCCAAATTCGAATTATTCTGTGAATTGGTATGAATTTTTTACAAATTCCATTTTTTCAGTAAGTATAGCCATTTTCGGATTATTCATAGCATATATTTTATATGGGTCTGCTTATTCATTTTTCCAGAATTTGGACTTAATCAATTCATTTGTAAAAGGGAGCCCTAAGAGAATTATATTGGACCAAATAAAAAGTGTTATATACAATTGGTCATATAATCGTGGTTACATAGATATTTTTTATACTAGGGTTTTAGCCATGGGTATAAGAGGATTAACCGAGCTAACTCAGTTTTTTGATAGACATATAATTGATGGAATTACAAATGGAGTTGGCCTTACAAGTTCCCTTATAGGTGAAGGTATCAGATATATGGGAGGGGGACGAATCTCGTCTTATTTATTTTTATATTTTTTTTATGTATCAATATTATTATTATTTTTTTTGTTCATTGGTATAAACCCAATAATTATACAGGTCTCCATGGGATAATTTTTTTGTCGTGTACAAAGACATTTTTCCTTCTATCATTTCCGAAAAAGTCGATAAACTAGGTGGATATGTAAAAGATATTTTTTTTTTCCCATTACTTGGACATGTAGAAAAAAAATATTGTGACATTTCATTTCGTACAGCATTTTCAAACCGATCATTTTTTATATATCGCAATGGACAATTCCATCGTTTATAATCGAAAAGAAAAGTCACAAGAGGTTTTTCAAACCAGAAATAAGTCTTTTCATTTTTCTCTTCTTTAAGTCTTCCCAATTCCCAATTATCTTGATACCTATCAAGATAAGAATCTTCGTAAACTGGGCTATCTTTATAGCATGTCTCTTTAAAGTGAAAGTGGAATTCCCCCTTTGTTTTTTCCTTTCCATTCACTCGGATCTCTTCCGTTTCATCTATTTTTTCCGGATCTTCCTGTTCTTCCGAACAAAGGGAAGGGTCTTCTTCGGCGGATCCCTCTTGTTCCTGTTTAGTCTCCTTCGTTTCGGAAGTTGTTTCTACATCGCTTTCTTCCTCACTTTCTCCCCTTTCTTCCATTTCTGAGGTTTCTTTCAGTTTCTTAGTGACAATAGGCGACGGCATTCTTCCTAAATAGTAGACACAGGTGATAAATAAGAGAATACTAAAGATTCGAGCCATAGAATTTCTCAATTCTGACACAAGGTACTTATTAGATCGAATAGAATGATTTTGCCGTATCCAGAATAATACCAATCCAACCCATTTCATGAATAAAATGTGACCAATTAACCAACCAACAAAACTACTTGTTACAAATAACATCTTGTTGTTGCATCGAAACATATAAATGTTGACTAATCTGGCTAACGTTGAACTTGGTAAAATGAAATGGTTGAATAATTGAAAAATTAGATTATTCAGGAATACACATTGAATGCTGAGATTACGCATTGAATTTCTGGTAGTAGATCCATAATAAAAAAAGTTTTTGTGATTGTTCCAGAAGAAATGAAACAAAAGATACGGTAGAACTAGGACAGTTATTGTATGAGGTCTACCCAATGCTAGATGCAGAGGCGCATAATAGATCGATATGAACATCATGAGCTGTCCCGTAATAAAACCAGTTGTTGCTGATACCTCCTTCTCGGTTCCTTCTTCCATAACCCGAGCTCGGAGAAGGAAGAGAGAAGAGGGCCCTATGGAGAATGTGGTCAGAAATCCATAATAGA